CAAATAAGTACCTTGTGGCAGACTTGAGAACTTCTATGGGTCGAATTTTGAGTATTCTCTTATTTATCACCTGTGCCTACAATTTAGGCGGAATACCCTCGCCTATTTTCACTAAGAAACTGAAGGAAAACTCAAAAAAAAAAAAAGAAATGGGGGAAAGTGAGGAAGAAACAGATGTAGAAATAGAAACCACTTCCGATTCCGAAGAGATCCAAGTGGATGAAGAGGAAAAAACAAAGGAGAAATTTGAAAAACCTATTGTGACTCTTCTTTTCGATTATAAACGATGGAATCGTCCATTGCGATATATAACAACCAATCAACCTGCAAATGCTGTAAGAAACGAAAACGAAATGGCACAATATTTTTTTGCTACATGCCTAAGTGACGGAAAACAAAGAATCTCTTTTACATATCCACCCAGTTTGTCAACTTTTTTTGAAATGATACAAAAAAGGTGGTTTTTAGACACGACAGAAACAAGATCCTCGGAAGAACTATATAATCGTTGGGTTTCTACCAACGAACAAAAAAGAAAGAGCCTAAGCAACGAATTTATCAAGCGAATTGAAGCTCTAGACAAGGGTTCTCTTGATGATGTACTTGAAAAAAGGACTAGATTGTACAATGATGGGACTGAGCAAAACTGCTTACCAAAAGTGTATGATCCTTTTTTGAGCGGACCCCACCGTGGAACAATTAGAAATTTCGATTTGGACTCAAGCATCAACAATCCTTTAAACAACCCGATAGAAGATTCCCTAACAAGCATGTGGAATAAGCTTAAGCTTCAAGATATCCTTCCTAATGATTTCCGAGAATTTGAAGATCAAGAAGACAAAAGGAAAGAAGATCAAGAAAACAAAAAAAGTGAAGATCAACAACAAAAAGAATATCAATATCAAAGTGCATTAAGTGCATTTGAAGACGAAGATAAAGAATATCAAAGTGCATTTGAAGATGAAGATCGAGAAATTCGAAGTGAATTTGCAGGGGAACCAAGGCCTAATACGGCTTTGAATTTAAACGAAAATGATGAAATCGAAAATGATGAAATTGAAAACCTTGAAATTGCAATCGAAAACTTTGAAATCGAAAAAAAGGTTCCTCGATGGTCATACAAATTGAACGTGGATTGGGGGGATTTGGAAAACGAGCCAAAAGACAATGAAGAAGAGGAAAATCAGGCTTATGATATTTGTTCACCAGAAGTAAGACGCGTAGTCATTTATACTGAGAAAGAGACTGAGAACGAGACTGAGAACGAGACTGAGAAAGAGACGGAGACTGGTGCGAATGCTAGGACTATCGAAAAAAATACTAAGACTACTACTGACGAAGATAAGACAGATAAAACTGCCGAGAATGCTCGGACTATCGAAAATCCTAAGACTACTACTGACGAAGATAAGACAGATAAGACTGCCGAGAATATTAAGACTACTACTGACGAAGATAAGACAGATAAAACTGCCGAGAATGCTCGGACTATTGAAAATCCTAAGAATACTATTAAGGATAAGGAAGATAAGAAGGAGGAGGAGGAACCGGAAGAAATTGCTTTGCTTTCCTATCTAGAAGAACCAGATTTTGATCGCGATTTAATTAAAGGATCCATGCGAGCTCAACGACAACGAAGACAGAGATTACCTTTTAGTAAAACTGAGATTTGTCTGATTATATTAGGAATGGCTATCTCTTGTTCTACGGAATCAGAGGATGTCAATCAAAATATTGCCTCCTTTTGGCGACAATGTTTCATACTCGGGTTGGGACTTGGCTTATGTTGGCATTGCTCCGCGGAGTAGGCTTATTCTTTTTCTTTCTGTTCTCATCGAAAAAGAAAGTAAAAGAGAACGTCACTATAGCTATAGTAAGTAGTAAATTACTAAAAAAAGAAAAATGGATAAATAAAATAAATAAAAGAAAAGATAAGAAGAAATTCGACCGCCCCCCATATATTTTATCCCCTCTCCTACAAAGAAACTTATAACACCAACCCCGTTCGTAATTCCATCAATTACCCCTCTATCAAAAAAAGACATTTGTTCTGCTAACCTTCTTATGCCACTAATAAAGATAGTTTTATAAAAAGCTTCAATATAAGCACAATTATATGACCAATTATAGAGAATATTGATTTTTTGGTCCCAGAAGAGTCTTTTAGGCCCCGTTTTCATAAATAAATTCATTAAGCCAAAATTATGAAAAGATGAATAAACAGGCCTATATAAAAGAGACGCTATAAATATTCCAAAAAAGGCTATACTTACTGAAAAAAATGCATTTGTGACAAATTCATACGAATCCATAGAATTGTTTGAATTTGACTGTAAAAAAGTTATCGTCGGAGCTAACCATTTTGATAATATATCAAAATAGACTTCCTTTTGATCAAAAGGAAGTCCTATGGATCCGATGAAACAAGTAAATAAAACCAATACAATAAGTGGAAATAGCATTGTATTGTCCGATTCCTGGGGATAGATTGAATTTTTTTTATTGGAAAAAAGAGTAATAGTAAAAAGAGGTCGCATCACATTTCTTGCATTCCCATGAATTGGATACCCTTTTTTCAAAAAAAGGGAAACGCTTTCAATATTATTTATTGTTGATAAGAGCAAATTTGCTTTTCTCAATTTCAATCCATCTTTACCCCATATAGATAGTGAGTAGAACGAGCTATTTTTTTTGCCGTTAAAATTTTGAAAATAAACGTTTAAATGCCCCTCAAAAGTCAGTAAATACATTCGAAACATATAAAATGCAGTTAAACCCGCCGTGAAAGAAGCTATTATCGCAAAAAGAGGCGAATATCCCCAGCTATCATAAAGAATCTCGTCTTTGGACCAAAAACAAGCAAGAGGTGGAATACCACAAAGAGAAAGTGTACCTAACAAAAAGGAAGTTTTTGTAATTGGTAAATATTTTGTTAAACCCCCCATAAGAGCCATATTCTGGATTTTTTCTGGCGAATATCCAATACAGGTTTCCATTGAATGAATAATGGATCCAGAACCTAAAAATAATAATGCTTTCGAATAGGCATGGGTGATCAAATGAAATAAAGCCACTCGATAAGATCCCATACCTAAAGCTAACATAGTATAACCCAATTGAGATATTGTAGAATAGGCTAAACTTCTCTTAATGTCTCTTTGAGCAAGAGCCAAAGTAGCCCCTAATAGTAATGTTATCATACCTATTAAAGAAATAAAATTCATTACGTAGGGTATAGATATAAAAAGAGGAATAAGTCGAGCTACAAGAAAAATTCCTGCTGCTACCATAGTAGCAGCATGGATAAGAGCTGATATAGGAGTAGGCCCTTCCATGGCATCAGGTAACCATACATGAAGGGGAAATTGTGCCGATTTAGCAACTGCACCAACGAATAATAGGGAGGCAAAGAAAGTAAGAAATAAAGAATTGAACCCATCATTATCAATCAAATTTTTGGTTATTTCGAACAAATTTCGAAAGTCGAAACTACCCGTTATAAAATAAAAACCTAAGATTCCTAATAATAAACCAAAGTCTCCTACGCGATTAGTTACAAAGGCTTTTTGACAAGCACTTGCCGCAATAGGTCGTGTGAACCAAAAACCTATTAATAGAAAGGAACACATTCCAACCAATTCCCAAAAAAAATAAATTTGTATCAAATTAGAACTAGTTACTAATCCCAACATAGAAGCATTAGACAAACTCATATAAGCAAAAAATCTCAAATATCCTTGATCATGAGACATATAATTGTCACTATAAATAAGAACCATTATCCCAACAGTAGTAATTAATAATAACATAATGGAAGTAAGCGGATCTATCAAATAGCCAAATTCTAAGGAAAAATCATTATGGATAGTCCAAGACCATACATATTGATGAGCAATACTGACGTTTATTTGATAAATAGCCAGATCCGCTGAAAAAATCATAATGATACTGAGTAATAAAACACTAGGAAAAACCCACATACGGCGAAGGCTTTTTGTCGCGGTCGGAAAAAGGAGAAGTCCCACTCCTATAGCAATAGGAACTGGGAGTGGAACAAAAGGTATGATCCATGCATATTGATATGTATGTTCCATAAAAAAAGAAAACTTTTTGTATTTTTTTTTTTTTTATTATTTAATTGTTTCCGATTCACCAGTTCTTATCTCTTGGGGAAAAAGCAAAAAAGAATTGAATAAAGAAAATGACGATTTAAATTAAATAGAAATCAAATCGCATATAACTGAAAAAAAAAAAAGAAAACAAATAAATTATGAAAAATATTATTTATTATCAAGTCAAGTATCACTCAACCAATTAATATAACAACTAACTCATTGACTCGTTCTAATTTGAAAATGGAAATTTTGACAATAGCGTTTTTTCTTTTTCAAGCAGGTAGGTTTCATGAAACTTTTTGATCTATTTTTTGTTAATTTAATATAACACGACGAAACTATCTGGAGATACTCAATCAAATCCCTTTTTATTATTAAATTAATAAGAATAAGCAATTAAATTGCTATATCTATAGCAGCAAGAAATGGAGATCGTCGAAATAAATCTTAATGCGAAGAGAAGATAAGATATATTAAATAGTAACAAAGAAAAATGAGAAAAATGATTCTTTACTTTTGATCTTGTATGTACGGATATTTTATCTAATACAGTAAAAAATCTCTATTTTGATCAATAGAAGTCTTACCCAGTTAACTATAATATAGTAAATAACCTCTTTATTTTTTTCTGTTTTCATTTTTAATGATGGTTCCAAAAAAACGTATTCGTCAAAATATTTGTAAATTCAAAAAGGTGCTGGGCGACAGTAAAAGAATTTGCTTTTGCAAGATATCTTTTTTCCGGGAATTTTCAATTTTTTTTTTTTGTGCGACTAATCGAAAAAAGTAATGTAGTAAAGCATTGAACTATTCTAAATTGAATGCCGACGAATCGCTCAATTTGCTAATTTCATTTAGTAAATTAGTAAAATAATAGGAAGTATTCCCATCAATTTATATTATCTTTCTTTATTTATTGGGGTAAATGGCTACTCAGGATTCTGTATATATTTTTTATATTAATTATATACATAAAATATATATATATATATTCTATAATCTATTTACCGAATATTGCAATAACCAAAATAAATGATTATTTTTACTTAATACTTAAGTAAAATTGAGTTCAAGGTATAAGTATAACATTTTTATCTTTCGTTTTTTTTTTTTTTGTAAGTTTTTGTGGGATAGGGATTAGAATCTTTCCCATCTATTCACTTTTTCAAATGAAAATAATACAAAAACTCAAAAAAGTCTTCTTTTTTGAGTTTTAGGAAGGTTTTCATTTTTCATTTTAATATAGAATATATCTCGCATAAAGATAGAGAAAAAATTCTCAAAAAATAAGAATTGGGTCACGATCTAGTTAAGACGGGTAAATTCTCGAAGAGCTTCCCTTTTAACTAGATAAAAAAAGCATTGGATTATGAAAACTTACACTATTTCACAACTAAAGATTCTTTTTTCTTTTTCTTTTATTGAATATGTTCAAATAGTTATTATTTTTTTATTATTATAGTAAGTCTTTATTCATTTTTTTTCTAAAGCTAAGGGATACTAATTCAATCCTGCCATCTCAACGATTGAATATTGAATATAGATGGGCTATTATGATTTCGAGCACGCCGCTATGGTGAAATTGGTAGACACGCTGCTCTTAGGAAGCAGTGCTAGAGCATCTCGGTTCGAGTCCGAGTGGCGGCATCTTCAAAAAGAACTAAAATAGATCCTATTCTATAATGAATTGAATTCTTGAATTCCATATTGACTTTTAGGATTTTTATGATATTTTTGACTTTAGAACATATATTAACTCACGTCTCTTTTTCGATTGTTTCAATTGTAACTACTATTTATTTGATGACCTTATTAGTCCACGAAATTGTTGGACTATATGATTCGTCAGAAAAAGGGATGAAAGCTTCTTTTTTGTGTATAACAGGATTTTTAGTGATTCGGTGGATTTATTCAGGTCATTTCCCCTTAAGTGATTTATATGAATCATTAATGTTCCTTTCGTGGAGTTTTTCCATGATTCATTTAGTTCCCTATTTTAGGAACCATAAAAATCATTTAAGTACAATAACCACGCCAAGTGCTATTTTTACCCAAGGGTTTGCTACTTCAGGTCTTTTAACTGAAATTCATCAATCCACAAAATTAGTACCCGCTCTCCAATCTCAGTGGTTAATGATGCACGTAAGTATGATGGTATTGAGCTACGCAGCTCTTCTATGCGGATCTTTATTATCAATGGCCCTTCTAGTAATTACATTTCGAAAAAACCTAGAGATTCTTGGTAAAATTCATTATTTATTAACGGGGCCATTTTATTCTGGCGAGACAAAATACATGAATGAAATAAGCAATGTTGTGCGAAATCCTTTTTTTATTTCGTTTAGAAATTATCATAGGTATCAATTCATTCATCAATTGGATTTTTGGGGTTGTCGTATCATTAGTCTAGGTTTTCTCTTTTTAACCATCGGTATCCTTTCCGGAGCAGTGTGGGCTAATGAAGCGTGGGGGTCATATTGGAATTGGGATCCCAAGGAAACTTGGGCATTTATTACTTGGGCTATATTTGGGATTTATTTACATACTCGAACAAATAAGAATTTGCAAGGCATAAACTCTGCAATTGTGGCTTCTACGGGATTTCTTATAATTTGGATATGCTATTTCGGGATAAATCTATTAGGAATAGGACTACATAGTTATGGTTCATTCACATTAACTTCTAATTGAAGAAGGATCCTTAGAAATCGAATACAGGGACAGGGGGATAGCGTATATAACAAAAGTTTGTAAGAGTTTTTGTTTGAGAACCATAAAGTTTTTTACGGTTCTCAAACAAAAACTCCAAACGTATCTAATTCAATCAAGTTTTTTTTACTTGATAGATATCTTATTATATTATTCTTTTATTTTTTTGATAAAAACAAAGTATCTATAAAAAAAAATAATTAGATAAAATAATTTCTACCTTGTCAACTGATAGGGAAAAAACGAAATCTGGATAAATACCAATACCAATTATTGGTAAAAGTATACAAATCGAAACAAAAAGTTCTCGCGGTCCGGAATCAAAAAAATGAGAGTTTGGGGCATGAAATTGTTTGTATCCATAGAAAATCTGACGTAACATAGATAATGAATAGATAGGAGTTAATATCATTCCAATTGCCGTTAGAAATGTAATGGGTATTTTTGACATGAAAAAATATTTTTGGCTAGTTATTATTCCAAAAAATACTACCAATTCCGCAAAAAAACCGCTCATTCCTGGCAATGCAAGAGAAGCCATTGAGAAACTACTAAATAATGTAAATATTTTTGGCATTGGGATAGCTATTCCTCCCATTTTGTCGAGAGAAACAAGACGTATTCTATCATAACTCGTTCCTGCCAAGAAAAAAAGCGCAGCGCCAATAAATCCATGAGAGATCATTTGTAAAATAGCCCCATTGAGTCCCGCATCTGTTATGGAACTAATTCCTATAATTGTGAAACCCATATGAGATACGGAAGAATAAGCAATTCTCTTTTTTAAATTATGTTGACCAGGAGATGTTGAAGCTGCATAGATTATTTGAATTGTCCCTATTATCATCAACCCGGGAGAAAATAGAGAATGAGCGTGGGGTAATAATTCCATATTGATACGAACTAATCCATATGCTCCCATTTTTAATAAGATTCCGGCTAAAAGCATACATGTACTATAATGTGCTTCTCCGTGGGTATCCGGTAACCATGTATGTAGGGGTATGATTGGAAGTTTTACAGCATAAGCAATAAAAAATCCAAGATATAATAGTATTTCCAATACTACAGGATATGATTGATTAGCTAATGTTTCAAACTGTAATGTCGGTTCATTAGAAGCATATAAACTCATACCCAGAACTCCGATTAAGAGAAAAATAGAACCCCCCGCAGTATACAAAATAAACTTTGTAGCTGAGTACAAACGTTTCTTCCCGCCCCACATAGAAAGAAGTAGGTAGACAGGAATTAATTCCAACTCCCACATAATGAAAAAAAGTAAAAGATCTCGAGAGGAAAATGATCCTATTTGACCGCTATACATTGCTAACATTAGGAAATGGAACAATCGTGAATCTCGAGTAACCGGCCAAGCCGCTAAAGTAGCTAGAGTGGTAATAAATCCCGTCAGTAAAATGGGTCCTATGGAAAGTCCATCGATTCCGAGTCTCCAGTGAAAATCAAAAATATTTATCCATTTATAATCCTCTTCCAATTGGATTAATGGATCGTCCAATTGAAAATGATAACAGAATGCATAGGTGGTTAGAAGGAGTTCTAATAGACAAATACAAATAGTATACCACCTAATTACCTTATTTCCTCTATGAGGGAAAAAGAAAATGAGAGAGCCCGCGAATATCGGCAAAACAACAATTATTGTTAACCAAGGAAAAGAATTCGTGGTAAAGACAAGATACACTTTGGACAGAAAAACCCATACTCGAAAAATACATAATTAGATATATATAATATCGAGTATGGGTTTTTGTCGGTAAAGAAAAATAAAAAGAGTGCAAGTAGAATTTTTTGCAAGGTATCAATAAGCTAGACCCATGCTGCGAGTTGTCTCATGCCATAAATAAACCCGTACACTCAGGAAATCCGTTGGACAGGCGGATTCACACCTTTTACAACCCACGCAGTCTTCTGTTCTTGGAGCAGAAGCAATTTGTTTAGCTTTGCATCCGTCCCAAGGTATCATTTCTAATACATCTGTGGGGCAAGCTCGTACACATTGGGTACACCCTATGCATGTATCATAAATCTTTACTGAATGTGACATTGGATCTATCCATTTTTTGAACATCATAAATTTTCGATCTAGTTCTAGTAAAATAACTTAGTATTAGTAAATGAAATACATTTAAACACCAGATGAATCAACGATTTCCATTTACTAGAATGAGTTTGTAATCAATCTACTTCTGTATCTGCTCATGAGAGAGGACCAAGATACTTCGCCTTCTTAGATTTTCAAAAATAGCGTCTATTCTTTTCTTTATCTATATGCCTACGATTACTGCTATTTATTTAACAAATTTGATTGATTGATACGAGTTGATTTTCTATTACGATGAATTGACGAAACAATAGCTAATCCAATAGCCGCTTCAGCGGCTGCAATACCTATAACAAAAATCGAGAAAATGTCTCCTTTTAATTGACGACTATCAAAAAAATCAGAAAATGTTATGAAATTCAAATTCACTGCATTCAGTATAAGCTCAAGACACATAAGCGCTCTAATCATATTTCGACTTGTAATCAATCCATAGATACCCATAGATAATAAATAGGCGCTCAAAACAAGTATATGCTCGAGCATCATTGAACTACCCCGCACCAATTCAATCTTGATTCATTTCAATATGAACAATAATGTAACTGAACTGATAGAGTATACCAAGTATGTAATGAAAATATTGGTAATAGATCTAACTAAAACATTTCCATTTTATACATGAACAAGCTAAAAGAAGCATTAAAATAAAAAAGAAAAAGAAAGGAAATCCTTAGTTTTTTTTTATGAGTATTTATTACTGACGAGTTATAGCAATTGCGCCTATCAAGGCAACTAAAAGAATTATAGAAATAAGTTCAAATGGAAGAAAAAAATCCGTTGATAAATGAATCCCAATTTGTTGACCATTATTTATCAAATCCTGTTCTAGAATTTGGTTTGATCTTGTGGTCCAAATAATTCCGTACCATGATGTATCTGAAATAGTAGTAATTAGTGAAAAAAAAAGACTTGTACAAACTAGTGAAGTGATCCCATCCCCCGCAGTCCAAAGGTGGGCATCATTGGAATATTCTGAACGATTCATGAACATCACAGCAAAAACGATTAGGACATTTATGGCTCCCACGTAAATAAGTAGCTGTGCCGCAGCTAGAAAATAGGAATTCGAAAGAATATGGAATAAGGATATACAAACAAGCACCAATCCCAACGAAAAGGCAGAATAAATAGGATTGGTAAGTAATACTACTCCTAGACCACCGACTATAAGACCCAACCCTAAAAATACTAAGAGAAAATCATGTATTGGCGCAGGTAAATCCATTTTTTATTTTATGTAAATATGTAAAATTAAGAGAGAAATTCAGCCGAAATCCTTCATGACCTTATTGACCCGACCGAGAAAAAAGACATTATCCTATTTTTTAATACGTTTCTAGTTTCTAATTGAATGAAATCCTTTTATAGGGTGTTAGTTGATGTAGATACACTTAGTCATTTTACTTGCATCTGCTTTTTCTATACGAAAAAACGAAAAAATGCAATTTCATTTATAGATTTCGAAAGCCTCATATATTTTAGAATTTTTAACACAAAGCAAGCCCCGATTCTTAACAATCTTAGGATTCTTAGGTTTAGATATTGATTAAGCAAACTTCGCTTCCTCAAGTTCAATCAAAACCAAATTTGACTAATCTAATTAAGTAATTGTTATTGAATGAACAGAATTACCCACGCTTTTTGTTATTGGAATCGAATTCATAATTGTTTGAATTGTGTAATCTCCAATTATTGACATTGGTAATCGACCCAAAGCAATTTGATTATAATTTAATTCGTGACGATCATAAGTAGAAAGCTCATATTCTTCAGTCATTGATAAACAGTTTGTTGGACAATACTCGACGCAGTTACCACAAAATATACATATTCCAAAATCAATACTGTAATTAAGCAATCGTTTCTTTCGAATATTCGTTTCCAATTTCCAATCAACAACAGGTAGATCTATAGGGCATACACGAACACATACTTCACAAGCAATACATTTATCAAATTCAAAATGTATTCGACCACGAAAACGCTCCGATGTGATGAATTTTTGATAAGGATAGTGAATAGTTACCGGCAAACGATTCGCATGAGATAGGGTAATCAAAAAACTTTGGCCAATATACCTCGTAGCTCGTACTGTTTGTTGACCATAATTCATGAACCCAGTTACCATAGGGAGCATATCGTGAATATCTCTGAATAAATTTCATGTTTCTTTCTATTGGTTGAGAGAAGTTATGAAGCTATACTATCATATCCTAAAAATCCCATGCCATGCCTTTCCATTATAATGAAAGGAGTTGGAACGAAGTTGTTAATAAAAAATTCCCCAAAGAAATAGGTAAAAGAAATTTCCACCCAAGATTCAATAGTTGGTCCATTCTCAGCCTAGGTAAAGTCCATCTTGTTGTGATAGGAATGAACAGGAACAAAAAAGCTTTAGCTAATGTAATAAAAATACCTATTGTCGTTCCAAAGACTCTACACACTTCATTATTTCCGAAAAGCTCAGGAATGAGTATGTACGGAATAGAAAAATTCCAACCACCCAAGTAAAGAACTGTTACAAATAATGAAGAAACTAGTAGGTTTAGATAGGAAGCAAGGTAAAATAAAGCAAATTTAATACCCGAATATTCGGTTTGATAACCCGCAACTAGTTCTTCCTCTGCTTCCGGTAAATCAAAAGGTAATCTCTCACATTCCGCTAGGGAAGAAATTAGAAAAACCATAAACCCTATAGGTTGACGCCACAGATTCCACCCCCAAAAACCATATTTTGATTGCGCCTCAACTATATCAACTGTACTTGAACTGTTAGATAATTCTAGTCGATGGTAACATCACTCTTCCCGTCGCTATTGCAAAAACGTACATGAAACTTCAACTTCATACGGCTCCTCGATGGCCACAAATAAATATAAGGACCTCTTTGATGGTATCTCACTATGTTTGTTGTTTGTAGAGTAGGTCGAGTAACGATACATCGTAAAGTCCAAAATTAGACCAATGCAATCCTGTCTGCTATAAAAAAGTGCTTATGAATTGATCTTATCCTTTAGAATAGAATTTCAACTTTATTTAGTAAAAACTTCATCCTTAAATAAACTACTTATGACTATTTGTATTCATACCCCTTTCCATTACGAAAAAAAAAAAAAGACACTCTATTAGTTATATTAGTTATTAGTTCATGAATTGTGATAAGAGTTATATGTGTATTAATTATTAATATGGATAAAGAAATAAAGAATAAGAGTTCCGTTTTTTTTCTTTCGTTCCTCTTCTTCTTTCTCATAAAAAATAAAAAAAAGAATCTAAAAGAAAATAAAGGATTACTTCGTTCCTGATAGGAATTTCTTGAATCAGTGGATAGGAGCATACTCTGGATCGGGATCATGGGGAAGTACTACTTGATCGTTTCTACTAACTTAAAGCCCCTATTAGGATTCCTTTTATACGGAAATATCCGTCCCTCGGGATACTCTATATTACTAATCTTTTGTGTACCTTAGTATTCCTAACCGTCCACTAATTTTTGCCCAACCCCCCCATAGTATAGTACATAGTATAGTAATACAAAGATATAGTAAAAAGTAAAAACTCCCTATAGGTTGATCTTTTGTATCCGCTTCAAAACCCTGATGACTAATCCACCAATCTTTGGGAAACAGTTTCTAGTTTCTACTGCTTATCTTTACTTTCACTTAACTCTTGTACCTAGGGAATGAGACTCAATTTTTTACTGCCAATTTTTAAGCTGTTTTGTTTCACTCATATAACTATCTGTATTTAATTTAGTTCATCGCCCCGACTGATGAATATCCTAACGAATCGCACGTAGAGAGATTGATAATACACATGAAGTTAATGGTATTTCATAACTAATTGATTGAGCAGCGGCTCGTAGACCACCTAAAAAGGAATATTTATTATTTGATCCATACCCTGACATTAGAAGTCCAATAGGAGCAATACTTGAAATTGCAATCCATAAAAAAACACCTATACTCAGATCGGCTAGAACAAGGCGATAGCCAAAAGGAATTACGGAATAACTTAATAAGATTGATATGACCGCGATAGACGGCCCAAGACTGAATAAAAGAATATCCCCTCTAGAGGGGAGAAGATCCTCTTTGAAAATGAGTTTGGTCCCATCTGCTAAAGCTTGAAGAATTCCGAAAGGACCGGCATACTCGGGTCCAATACGTTGTTGTATTCCTGCAGATATTTGTCGTTCTAACCACACAATTACTAGCACCCCTATGACGATTCCCGATAAAGGAGTAAAAATAGGAACAAGCAAGCATATGAGTCCGTAAAACTCTTTTAATGATTCCGATCTGGAAAAGGAATTGATAGCTTGTTGTACTTTTGTCGTATCCATTATCATTTCAACGGTCAACTTCTCCCATAATGATATCTATACTACCTAGTATTGTCATAATATCAGCCAATTTCATTCTTTTAACTAGCTGAGGAAGAATTTGCAAATTGATAAAACCTGGTGGACGAATTTTCCATCTCCAGGGAAAAACACTCTGATCCCCTATTAGAAAAATTCCCAACTCCCCTTTAGGGGCTTCTACTCTCACATAAAGTTCTTGTTTTGACAATTCAAAAGTGGGCGAAGGTTTTTTACTAATAAATCGATAATCAAAATCATTCAATTCGAAATCCCTTGCACTATCAAAGCGGCGTACTTCTAAATTTTCATAAGGACCCCCCGGGATTTGTTCCAGAGCTTGTTGAATAATTTTGATAGATTCTTTCATTTCACTGATTCGGACTAAATAACGCGCTAAAGAATCGCCTTCTTTTTGCCATTGCACTTCCCAATCAAATTCGTCATAAGACTCATAATGATCAACTTTACGAAGATCCCATGGCATTCCGGAAGCTCGTAGCATGGGTCCGGATAAGCCCCAATTTATTGCTTCCTCTCCGCTAATAAAGCCCACCCCTTCAACTCTTTCCAAAAAAATAGGATTCCGTGCAATAAGTTTTTGATATTCAGTAACCCCTGTTACAAAATAATCACAGAAATCTAAACATTTATCTATCCATCCATGAGGTAGATCAGCAGCTACTCCCCCAATACGGAAATAATTATGCATCATTCGCATACCCGTGGCAGCTTCGAATAGATCATATATAAGTTCTCTCTCTCTGAAAATATAGAAAAAAGGAGTCTGCGCACCGATATCCGCCATAAAAGGGCCAAGCCATAACAAATGAGAAGCTATGCGACTCAGTTCCAGCATAATGACTCTAATATAGCTGGCTCTTTTAGGTACTTGAATATTTCCTAATTGTTCTGGTGCATTTACTGTTATTGCTTCTGTAAACATAGTAGCTAAATAATCCCAACGTGTTACATAAGGCAGATATTGTATAATTGTTCGATTTTCTGCAATTTTTTCCATTCCTCTGTGTAAATAACCCAATACAGGTTCACAGTCAATAACAGCCTCACCATCTAGAGTAACGATGAGTCGAAGAACACCATGCATTGATGGGTGTTGAGGACCCATATTGACTATCATGAGATCTTTTCTTGTAGTTGGTACAGTCATATATTTTTTCTCCGATTCCTTATTCCGTGAATTGCTGCAAACGAATTTCAAAATGAATTGGGGTGGGTTTTTATCTCCCGAATATCGAATTTACTAATTAATTCTTTATAACGTACTCTATTTTTCTTTGACAAATAAGATAGTAGCCGTTGACGTTTTCCTAGAATTTGACGTAAACCTCTCTGAGATAAATAATCTTTTCTGTGCAATTCTAAATGTGAAGTAAGTCTCCTTATCTTATTGGTGAAACTGAATATTTGAAATTCAACAGACCCCTTTTTTTCTTCTTGCGAAATAGAAATAACTGAGATAAATGAATTTTTTACCATAAAAAGAATTCTTCTCACTCCCGCTTTTTTTTTTTACAAATTGACAAATCCGGGTTTTACCGATCACTAATAATAATACATTTGCGTTTGTTATACACCAAAAGTTCATTTGAATTTTTTTAGATACTTGCTTTTTTTATCAAATTCGATTACTCAATCCACTTTTCCTTTTTTCGGATATGAATACAAAAACGGGTATGGCTGATCGACTTTGCACTCAAAAAAGAGAAGCAGTTGGACTTAAGATTAAGAAGAGCCTGCCGATTCTTAATTCATTTCGGATAGGATAATGTCGTTAAATCAGTATTATTTATGTACCAGAATCTAATATAACATAACACTTTTGTCTATCTCCTTGCCTTCATATACCATATAAGATATGGCATGTGATTCATAAAAAATGGACCATCAAGTAATTCTCAATTGTGGATACATACGGATTCTTGACATACTGAAACAACTACCATTATTGGTATCAAACCAATAGCGATTCATACAAGCTAAATCTTCTAATCGATAATTGGGCCAAAGAAATAATTTAAACTTCATAAATTTCTTTGCATTTATATCAAAACTTTTACCTTTATCCAAAACTTGAAGACAGTTACTTGTACTTGCTTTGTTACCCTTACAAAATGCTAGATCTCTATCCACAACATTTCCATCTCCTGAATTTAAACAAAGTCGAATTCTTAACTCTCTACGACGTCTAGGAGATAAAATATTTTCAATAACAAGTAAATCATTATGATTTTTTTCTCTATTCCCGAGCAACTTTTTGTGTCGAGGAATGGGTTTATAAAAACCCTTCTTATCAACATCAACATTTCTTTTTTCTTGGCTTTTTTGATAACTTTTCATTTTTTGCTTATTTTTAAGTACATGTAAAACCGTTATTGTTTGATACATAATAGATTGCCCATCCCATTTTATTGATAACTTAGCCGGTTCAATAAACAAATATCCCTTTTTTACTAACTCGGCAATAGGTTGAGTATTTGTCAATGGGATTAGCTCTACCCTCAGGTCCTCTCTTTTGATCGAAATTAGAGTAATTTCCGTTGGATTTTGCAGTCTAACCAGTAGAGAAATTACTTTTATATTATCGTATAGTACATTATTCGAATACAAAGGTGAAGGTTCGTCTAATTTTGCTTGAAAAACAGAATTTTTTTTTAGTAAAAGATCTAATTCTGATGTTTTCTTCTTCTTAGGTTGCTTGTCATTTTTGTTAGAATCTTCTTTCAAATCTTTTTGTTGGTTTGAGCCATCTGAGCCAATATTTCCCTGGACTGACTTTTTATTTTCTTCTTTCTTTTTAGTTTCTAATTCAGAATCCTTTTTTTCAATAGCGTTCTCATCTCCATCAAAATTGAAAAGAAGCGAATTGATTGGTATGCTCCATGGTTGAATCTTATATGTATCATAAAGTGACACAAATTCTGGGGGTAAAAACGAGAGTTTCAGAGTAGATGTCTTAGATATCGGATCCATTTTTATTCTTTCTTCATTCATTCCCATCCAGTCAAAAATGTTTTTTGTTCGATTGGCCGCGTTAAGTTGTTTATCAATCGCGAGAGAAAAAGTCTTTTTCTTATCTTTCTTATCTTCTTTATCAATTTTTGGATAAATATTACGTTTTTTAATATTTTTAAGAATGTTGACCTCAATATCCAGATCGAGCCAGAACTCTATATCCTCCATTTTTGTTTTAAGAGAAAAATCAAAAATTCTCCAATCAAAATATTTTCTCTCCCGATTTCTATGCCTATCGTAGTCTTCTCTTTTTTTTAGAGAACCAGTACCAACTACATCCTCCGACAGATCATATAATTTAAGAGAATATTTCTTGTTTTTATAATTAAAGAGAAGCTCGTTGCCCTCATTTACTTGTAATGGTGATCTAGAAATATATGAACCCTTCTTATCTTCATAATGAATATATTTATGTGATAAACGATCATATTTGTAATTTTTCAATTTTTTATTTAGTACAGGAGCCTTCGCATAATTCTTGTTTTTTTCGTTCTCATAATGATAATGAATTAATTGGTCTTTTTTCTGTTTATAAAAATCCAGATTTTGAGAGTTTTTAGTTTGAACCATAGAACTCTTCTGGATTCTATTTCGCCATTTTTGCGTTTGCGCTACTAGTCGAGACCAGTGAGGTTTTGATAAATTGTACTGATAGTGATAACGTCCCCTTAACCAATTTTTCCATTCATTTATTCTCATATTGTGGATTTTCTTATGCCCTGATTTCGAATGAGATATTCCTTGTCTTCTAAAGGAATCTTTTATTTGATCCTTAAGAAAAAGAAGTGTTCCCTGATATTGAAGTACAGATTTCCAGTGATACTTGTTAATAATTTGAGTTTGTGATAATTTGTAAAATACGTATGCCTGTGACAAAGAGGCGAGATCGCAAAAAGAATATTCATTATTATTACTACTATTAGAAATAGAAAGTGATTCTTTTATAGTCGAAATAAAACGCATTTTTTTTTGATTTGGTTCATCATTAGGACTGTATTTCACAAAAGTGTTCTTATTTGATTCAAGAAAAACTTTGACATTGATTCTCATACTATTAATTATATATAAAGGGATCTCTATGTATATCCTTTCAATAAACAATTTTACGAAATAGTGCCATTTGCGTATTAATCGGGTATTCCTTCTTTTGAATATTTGCAAAATCCCTTTCTGCGGCTCTAATTTCTTATCATCATAACTTGGTTTCTTAGAACTCATTTCGATATCTGGAATTCTAATTATTTTTATAGTTTCTGTTGTGATTGTTTTAATTTGATCTTTGATTGCATTTGTACTATCAGCCATATCAGGTATTTTTTTTGATGTTAGGGAATCATTTATCCAATCCATGGATCTAACTTGATCGAGCGATTCAGTAATAGGATTATTACTTACTATATCATTATCATTTTTTCTATTTATACTTAATTCCTCCCACTCAGATACTGGAATTGTCTTTACTTTTCTAAGTTCTTGGGTTTTTCTTTTGATAAATCCAATTATTTTGAAAATCCAACGTATTTGTTTTTTTAAAACCTTTCTAAACCTTTTTGTTCTTTGCTTTAAAATTCTTAGAGCTAGAAAACCTTCCTTTTTCACTTTTTTGAGGTTTGTATCAATTTCTTTCCAAATAGGTTTAAAAAAGGAGGGTTTTTCTCGGTAAGGGCCAAAGGGTCCTTCGGCTTCCATTCCGAAAGGTGTTAAAAAACAAAAATTCCCTTTTTTACCTTTTCCTTTCTTTTTCATTGGATCTTTATGATTAGATTCTACTTGAGGTTTGTGCCAAGGTTTTAGATCGAAAGGAAATAGGATCTTTATCTGAATACCATCGTCTAACCAATTTTGGGGGAATTCATTTTCTGATAATGGAATCCCTTCATAAGTACATTTAACATGCATTTCTTTACTCCACGCTTTCCAATCCTCGCGCCACTCGGGACATTGAAATAATAGCATACGGCCAATATTTTTGGCTATTATCAACGAGGGCAGTATTATATATTTTCTAAGAAATGATAGGGTTACTAAAAGCACACCCCTTAGTCGTTGAGCCTCATAAAGTTCGAAAAAGTCTGCCACCTTCTTCTCCTCCACCTCTTCCCTCGGATCTTTTTGCTCTGCTTGCTCCAGCCTTTTTTTCTTTTTTTCTTCTGTATCTTTAGAATGCGAATGAAAAGTTTTGAATTCCACGCATTTACCCACCAAATTTCTGATTCTGAAAAGCAAACTCTGCATTTCGAGGATATCAAAAGAAAAAAAAAAAAACAATTTTCTGTCTTCTTGGCCCAAAAAAAGCGGGGAACGCACATATGGGTGAAACAGTGGAAAAATAGAAATTTTGCGTCGTTGAGCTCGCATGGATCCTTTAATTAAATCGCGATCAAAATCTGGTTCTTCTAGATAGGAAAGCAAAGCAATTTCTTCCGGTTCCTCCTCCTCCTTCTTATCTTCCTTATCCTTAATAGTATTCTTAGGATTTTCAATAGTCCGAGCATTCTCGGCAGTTTTATCTGTCTTATCTTCGTCAGTAGTAGTCTTAATATTCTCGGCAGTCTTATCTGTCTTATCTTCGTCAGTAGTAGTCTTAGGATTTTCGATAGTCCGAGCATTCTCGGCAGTTTTATCTGTCTTATCTTCGTCAGTAGTAGTCTTAGTATTTTTTTCGATAGTCCTAGCATTCGCACCAGTCTCCGTCTCTTTCTCAGTCTCGTTCTCAGTCTCGTTCTCAGTCTCTTTCTCAGTATAAATGACTACGCGTCTTACTTCTGGTGAACAAATATCATAAGCCTGATTTTCCTCTTCTTCATTGTCTTTTGGCTCGTTTTCCAAATCCCCCCAATCCACGTTCAATTTGTATGACCATCGAGGAACCTTTTTTTCGATTTCAAAGTTTTCGATTGCAATTTCAAGGTTTTCAATTTCATCATTTTCGATTTCATCATTTTCGTTTAAATTCAAAGCCGTATTAGGCCTTGGTTCCCCTGCAAATTCACTTCGAATTTCTCGATCTTCATCTTCAAATGCACTTTGATATTCTTTATCTTCGTCTTCAAATGCACTTAATGCACTTTGATATTGATATTCTTTTTGTTGTTGATCTTCACTTTTTTTGTTTTCTTGATCTTCTTTCCTTTTGTCTTCTTGATCTTCAAATTCTCGGAAATCATTAGGAAGGATATCTTGAAGCTTAAGCTTATTCCACATGCTTGTTAGGGAATCTTCTATCGGGTTGTTTAAAGGATTGTTGATGCTTGAGTCCAAATCGAAATTTCTAATTGTTCCACGGTGGGGTCCGCTCAAAAAAGGATCATACACTTTTGGTAAGCAGTTTTGCTCAGTCCCATCATTGTACAATCTAGTCCTTTTTTCAAGTACATCATCAAGAGAACCCTTGTCTAGAGCTTCAATTCGCTTGATAAATTCGTTGCTTAGGCTCTTTCTTTTTTGTTCGTTGGTAGAAACCCAACGATTATATAGTTCTTCCGAGGATCTTGTTTCTGTCGTGTCTAAAAACCACCTTTTTTGTATCATTTCAAAAAAAGTTGACAAACTGGGTGGATATGTAAAAGAGATTCTTTGTTTTCCGTCACTTAGGCATGTAGCAAAAAAATATTGTGCCATTTCGTTTTCGTTTCTTACAGCATTTGCA